GATCGGGGGGAGCTAATTCGAATCCCTCAGGTAAAATAAGAACAGCCCCCACATTCAACGCCCCCTTTTTACCATTAGCAAGAACTTGTTTCAGTTGCATATCATAAGGGATTCTAACAACTGCTTCAAATACAGTATCGGGAAGTACCGCTTGTGGAACCTCAATATCCACGGGCTTATTAGCTAAATGGCAATTGGCACATACAATACGCCCAGTCGCTTCTCGTGGATTTTCATAACCCTGTTGTGCAAAAATGGGATATGCATGTGAAATGGGTGTCCGAGTTATTACAACATATATCATGATCGATACGGAAATGGATCGAGTCATCTGTTCCTTTATCCAAGAAAAGGTATTGCTATTTTGCATGGTCCAATCATTGATCCCGAAAATTTCTACAATAAATTAGGTAGGTTACTAGTATAGTATAGTTCCCTATCCACGATTCTGCTATTGTACTGGAATAATTTTACTGGAATACAGGAAGAATCCCTTGGGTGGGTAGAAATAGAAATCTAATGAGTAAGATTGTGAATGTTTTGTTTATGTACGAAGTAACAAACATTATGATTGGATAAATATCAATGAATCTTTTTTAGTCATTCATTGAATGATAAATCACTACAAGTGACGGAGATACACGATTTAAATAAAGGAAGATCCAATATTTAAAAATTGTATCTAGAATGACTGGAAAAGTGGAAACAAGACCAGATATAATTTGATCGTTATGAGCAAATCCAAAATCTTTGTAGACATAGCCAATCATTAGTTCCCAACCATGGGGCGAGTGGAATCCGATACATAAATCAGTTAATAAAAGAATAGAAAAAGCTTTTATTGTGTCGCTTAAGTTATAGAGGAATTCCCGAACCCAAGAATTAAGAATGACAAGTTCTTCATTACCCAGAATAGAATAACCACTTAGAATAGCGAAACAGATTATATTTGTCGAGAAGTGCAAAATGGTATGGATATGACCTTCATTATGCATCTTGACCAATTCTATCGTTTCTGTGTGGATTCCTATACCAAGCTTTTGTATATGTGTCTCCGGGTACTCCTTTATCATTTCGTCCAAAAGGAATAGTTCTTCTAATTCTATGAATTTTTCTAGAACGTTCTTTTCTTGAATATAAGTCAAAAAAGTTTCGGATTGCCTAGTATTCCACCAATTAGTAACCCAAGATTCCAGACTTTTATTAAATGAGAGAGAGATCCACCAGGGCAAAAATACTATAGATGCAAGATATCGGAGGAGGGTGAATGCTTTATTTTTTGGCATTTTGAATCTGTAAATAGTAAATGGACCCACCTTATTCATCGACTCTATCCGATCTGATATTTCTATGAAGCATGAGTTCTATAACAAACAAGGTATCGAACCTGTGGATCTATTCCCTGTGTGTGTTTTTTTTATTTGTAATTAATTGGTTAGTCCTTGGATTTGAATCTAGAAATAGAATAAGGATCCGCTTCGAATGAAGAAATAATAAAATATTGTTTCCAGATATCTCAATTGTTCAAATTCAAAGTAACTGCATCCTTTCGATGAATGCCCAAAAGAGACACTTCAAGTAATGAATATTATTCGGATTTCAAGACGAAAGAACCCCCTTACTTAGACTTAGATCCATTTTTTCGAAAAGTTTCGCTGGCTACCCATACCATAGCCCAGGAAAAATTTCAGGAATAATTGGGGGAAACTTATGAAAAATATTGATGTGATGAAATCAAAAACAAGTGGCAAAAAAAGAGAGAAATTGGATGGTTATAGTTATAAGAGATCAAATCGTTTGATTATCAAAGAGCAAAAGAAAGGATGAAAAGAAACATCAATTGACAAAATAAAAGAGAAGTAATTTATAAGATATGATCCAGCTATATCTAACATATTAATTCAAAATATTGGACCCAAAAAGATGAATTCTGTATTCTGAACTGTTCTGATATATGTGATGAATCCATACTTAGTAGACTTGTTACTAGTATGAAGAAAAAATTGAGTGATTTCCATACGCATAAAAAAAAAGTTTTGGTGGAAAAAACCACTCCGTTTTCTGCTTGTTCCATATACGTCTGCTTTTGCTCGAATAGGCATTCTGAAAAGACTTCAGTTAAGTTATATAAAAAAGAGGATTCCTGAGGTCCTTCCCCAATGCTGAGAAAGTATTCATTCTTCAGTTCATTTCAAAATACTTCAATTGGTACGCGCAAGAAATAGGCCGATTCAGCAGCTTTTTGTTCAATTGCTCGTGGAGTCAAATTATCATCAGTACGAGTCAAGGGAATAGCCCCCTGGCCTCTGATTTCCATATAAAGGACACGACGAGGAGAAAGACCCTCTTTAACCTCTATTCGAATCGACTGGATATCTCTCATAAGGAATCGAAGGAAGATGCGACGATTTATTCCAGGGAATCCCCAACGAAAAATACACACTATTCCTTCTTTTCTATCGAATCGATCATAACCACTACCCACATTCCACGAAATTGTGCACCACAAATAGGAGCTAATGAACAGACCTGCGATCCCATAGAAAGACATCACGATCCCTTGTGGAAAAAAAACGATTTGCTGAGACGGAAATAAGGATATCAGATTCCTACCAAGATAACTAGAAGTTCCAACCAATAAGAATCCTAGTGAACCTAAAAAAAGGATACAGGCCCAGCAGAAATTACTTGTTTTTCGAGACCCCGTTATAAGTTCTATCCATATACGTTCTGATCGCCAGTTCATACTAAATCCAGTTGCATTTTATGGGAATTGAGAGAATAACCCAAATCAAAATGAATTTGACTTTCCATTTTTTTGTTCCCAAAGTAACTCTCATCAACTAGCACTATTATGATGTGAACCATTAGGAATAATTCATCGAATCGGTTAGATATCAAAAAATAACATTCCCTTCATATGATCCCACTATGGATATCTACATACATATAGATACATTGACTTTCCATTTCAGACATCCGCTGATCTATATTAAAATAATGAATGCATTTATCCGATCCATATATCATGTCATGTTTCCGCGTGCATAACAGCTCTTTCATTTGTGTTCGGAAGCGGCCACGTGTTGTACCATATTCCACTAAACTAAATAGATATCTCTATTATGATCCAAGTCTTGAAAAAAAAAAGTGATGAGATTTGGTCCCATCGGATCTAAACAATCTTGTTTTTTTGAACATGAAGAGATAAAGAAGCCATTGAAATTGCCGGAAATACTAGGCCTACTAAAGGCACAAAAATAGAGGGTAAATTGAAAGTTGTCATAGAATGGATACCTCGATTTAATATTTGTACCTGTTATAAAGATATCTTATGATAAGTTGATAAGTATATCTATTAATCTATTATAAGTATTATAAGTATATAATAATAAGTGCAAGGAATGGAGAACTAAATAAGTGTAACTATTCACCTTTATACATAAAATATATATATGCCAACCCACTTTATTATTCTTGTTCTTTTGTCCTTATCTTATAATTGAATTCTAATTTCTAATAAAGAACGGGAGTTCCCAGGAGATATAGGAATAGGCAAGATCGAGATTTCTGTTCTATATTTTTTATATTATTCTTTATATTTATATTTGAATTATTCTATATCTTTCTATATCTATAGAATATATAAGAAGGGAACATGAAATTCTTTTGATTTTTTATTTTCCTAAGTTCGCGGAGTGAATAATTATAATTAACTCTTTTATCCTGTTGATGGAGACTTCCTGATTAATAATCATGAATATAGGTAGAAAAAAAATGGATCTGGAGGAAAAATAATAATAAAATGATTAGAATAATTATCCGCAACTTCTGATCCTTTCTACAATTAGATCTTATGCCCTCAAGTAAAACCCCATTCGTAGTTCTTATTATTGATTCCGATAAACTCAATACTTGTTCGACTTGTTCGCTCCAAAGAAAATAACTTATTTGAATAATTTAATGCTCTACTTGATCGAATTTTTATTCAAGGGAAAGAAACCGTGGAGCTGAAATAACTCACTCAGAACGTCTTGTAAAGGATTACGTGGTACGATTGGGTCGAATAAGCCCTTATGGAATAAATACTCAGCCGTTTGTGAACCATCAGGTATTGTCTTATTCAATGTTTGTTCAATTACTCTTTTACCTGCAAATGCAATGTAGGCCTCGGGTTCCGCAATAATAATGTCTCCCAACATACCAAAACTAGCTGTCACTCCACCGGTTGTAGGAGATGTAAGGATTGATACATAGAATGACTTTTTAGTTGATTGATAATTATGTAAAGCGGAAGAAATTTTAGCCATTTGCATCAAGCTCAAACTTCCTTCTTGCATGCGGGCTCCCCCAGAAGCACACACTATAATAACAGGTAGAGATCTATTAGTAGCATACTCGATCAAACGGGTGATTTTCTCGCCTACTACGCATCCCATACTGCCCCCCATGAACTGAAAATCCATAACCCCAATTGCTATGGGAATACCTTTTAGTTGACCTATACCTGTTTGAACAGCTTCAGTTAACCCTGTCTTTCTTTGATAAAAATCAAGACGATCTTTATAAGATTCCTCCTCCGAATGAAATTCAATGGGGTCAATAGAAACTATGTCTTCATCCATAGGATCCCAAGTGCCCGGATCAATCGAAAGTTCGATTCTATCTGAACTACTCATTTTCAAATGATATCCACATTGTTCACAAATATTCAGTTTTGACCTAAACAATTTCTTATAATTTAATCCATAACAATTTTCGCATTGAACCCACAAATGCCTGTATTTTTTATTTCTCTCGAGATCCTTACCTCTCATATTGAAATCGCTTTTATTTGTGCTAGTGGAACTAATACTATTTCTGCTTTCACTGCTTACGCCTTCACTACAAATGTAACTATAAATGTAACTGTTACTGTAATTGTCGCTACCGCTTGAAATGTAACTATCAATACTGATTTCAGAACGAAGATAACTGTCAATGCAACCATTAATGTGATT